ATAAATTAGAAAGGTAACTAACTAGTGTAGTTCCCTATCCACGAGTCTGCCATTGTACTGGAATAATTGTACTAGAATATGGGACGAATACCTTGAACAGGTATAAGTATAAATAAAGAATAAGTAAGATTGAAAATACTTTCTTTATTCTTTAAACACGAAGAAACATTCTTATTTGATTGATATCAAGAGATCAAATGAGTTCTTTATTCGTTGATTGAATGATAAATGACTACAAGCGAAGGAGATACACGATTTAAATAATGGAAGATCCAATATTTCACAATTGTATCTAGAATAACTGGAAAAGTGGAAACAAGACCGGATATAATTTTATCGTTATGAGCCAATCCAAAATCGTTGTAGACCGAACCAATCATAAGTTCCCAACCATGGGTTGAATGAAATCCGATCCATAAATCAGTAACTAAAAGAATTGAAAAAGCTTTTATTGTGTCACTCAAGTTATACAGGAATTCCTGAACCCAAGAATTAAGAATAACAAGTTCTTCATTACCCAGAATACAATAACCACTTAGAATAGCGAAACAGATTATATTTGTCGAGAAATTTAAAATGATATGGAGATTATACTCATCGTGTGTTTTGATTAATTGTACCGTTTCCTTGTGTATTCCTATACGAAGCTTTTGTATCTGTGTTTCAGGGTATTCCTTTATCATTTCGTCCAAGAGGAATAGTTCTTCTAATTCTATAAATTTTTCTAGAATCCTTTTCTCTTGAATATCATTCAAGAAAGTTTCGGATTGCCGGGTATTCCACCAATTAATAACCCAAGGTTCCAGACTTTTATTAAATGAAAGAGAGACCCACCAGGGCAAAAATACTATGGATACAAGATATGGGAGGGAAGTCAATGATTTTTTTTTCATTTTTTATCTGTAAATTGTTAATGAATCCGCTGCATTCGTGGATTTTATCAGATATTTATCTGAACACAAATTCTATAACTAAGGTATCGTATCGAACCAATGAATCTATTCCCATTTTTGTGTAAAAATTTAGTTCTTGTATTTAGAAAAATTGAGATATCTCTATTGGGTAAATTCCAACTAATTTCATCTCCATTTGTTATTTGGTCCTGTCGATGAATACTCGAAAATCCACTAGAAGTAACGAATATGATTTGGATTTCGAAACAAAAAAATGCCTTCTCGGATCAATTAATTATTTCGAAATGTTTCACCGCCTAACCACAGTCCAGGAATAATGTAACCTATAAATTCGAAATATTGGGTCTAAAAAGATGAATTCTGTATTACGAAATAAATGTTCGAATATGTTTGATGAATGCATACTTAATTAGACTTTTTATTTTTATTAGTATAAATTATATCAAATTTTATTTAGTATAAATTATAAATTGGGGGCTCCCTACGCATAAAAAAAAGGTTTTGGTATAGAAAAAATGGATTTTTATTAGAGTTTAGTTGTTCCATATAAAATCTCCCACTTTTGTTTTATTCCATGTGGGTTTACCCGCTAACGCTAACAGAAGGGAGAAATAAAATATAATATGTTTTGATCAAATTAAGTCTTTTGAAGAAACTTCAATTGTATTAAAAAGGGAATTAGGAAGTTCCCTCCCTCATACTGAGAAAACATTAATTCTTCATTTCAAAATACTTCGATTGGTACACGCAAGAAATAGGCTAATTCGGCAGCTTTTTGTTCAATTTCTCGTGGAGTAAGATTCTCATCAGTGCCAGTCAAGGGAACCGCCCCTTGGCCTCTTATTTCCATATAAAGGACACGACGAGGATAAAGACCCTCTTTAACCTCCATTCTGATGGATTGGATATCTCTCATAAGGAAACGAAGGAAAATGCGACGATTTATTCCAGGAAATCCCCAACGAAAAATACAAACAATTCCTTCTTTTCTATCAAATCGGTCATAACCACTACCTACATTCCACGCAATTGCACACCACAAATAGGAGCTAATAAATAGACCCGCGATCCCATAAAAAGACATTATGATCCCTTGCGGAAAAAAAAATATTTGCTGAGATGGAAATACGGATATAAGATTCCTACCGAGATAACTGGAAGTTCCAACCACTAAGAACCCTAATGAACCTAAAAAAAGGATACAGGCCCAAAAAAAATTACTTGTTTTTCGAGACCCCGTTATAAGTTCTATCCAGATATGCTCTGATCGCCAGTTCATACTATACTTACTATACTAAGGTTGTATTCGATTGGAATTGAGAGAATAACCCAAATGAATTTGACTTTACTTTTCTTGACCCCCAAGTAACTCTCATCAACTAGCACTATTTTGACGGGAACTATTAGGAGTAATTAGTTAGATAAATTGACTTTATATTTCGCCGATCCATTTTTAACCAGCTATACCTATATATAATCTGCATTTATGTAGATATCGTGTATCCGTATGCATATGAGTCTCTCATTTGTGTTCGGAAAGAGCCACATATCGTACCATATTAGACTAAATAAATATTTGTATTATGATCCAGTGTTGAAATAAATTGATGAGATTTGCTCTCATCGAATCTAGACAATCTTATTTTCTTGGACATGAAGAGATAAAGAAGCCATTGCAATTGCCGGAAATACTAGGCCCACTAAAGGCACAAAAATAGAGGGTAGATCTGTCATAGAATGGGTGCCCCAATTTAATATTTGTATTTTAAAGATATCTTATGATAAGTATATCTAATATAAATAATATTAAGTAGTTAATAAGTGCAAGGAATATAGACCTGAATTAAGTGTACCTAATTCATCGTTCTACATAAATATGTATGATAATTCACTTTAATATAAAAAACTTTCCTATTCTTCTTCTTCCATCCTTTTTTATTCTTTCTATTTTTTTTACTAAGGGTATTAAAGAGTTTATTATGAGTTCGCGACTTTCACTAATCGAATCCAACAAAGCAAACGGTAACTCGATTCTATAATAAAAAATAAAAGTGAGGGTTCTTTCACTCCTTTCTATAATATATCATATTTGAATCTTATATCTTATAATTAATATAAGATTCAAATATGATATATTATTAATAAGATAATTAAGATATATTTATATTATTGTCTCTATTAAAATGAAATTAATACGTTAAGAAGGCCAAATAAAATTCTTTTTTTTATTAATGTCTTCCCTTCCCCCAATTCCTCGGAAGGAGAAACTTACTCTTTTATCTTTATTTATCCTAAATATATTGAATTTTGATTCAGAGGAAAGAAACCGTGGAGCTGAAATAACTCACTCAGAACACCCCTTAAAGGATTACGTGGTACGATTGGGTCGAATAAGCCCTTATGGAATGAATACTCAGCCGCTTGTGAACCATCGGGTACTGTTTTATTCAATATTTGTTCAATTACTCTTTTACCCGCAAATGCAATGTAGGCATTTGGTTCAGCAATAATGACATCTCCCAACATACCAAAACTGGCTGTTACTCCACCAGTTGTAGGAGATGTAAGGATTGATATATAGAATAACTTTTTATTTGATTGATAATCATATAAAGCAGAAGATATTTTAGCCATTTGCATCAAGCTCAAACTTCCTTCTTGCATGCGTGCTCCCCCAGAAGCACACACAATAATAACAGGTAAAGATCGATTAGTAGCATACTCGATCAAACGGGTGATTTTCTCGCCGACTACGGATCCCATACTACCTCCCATAAACTGAAAATCCATAACCCCAACTGCTATTGGAATACCATTTAGTTGACCTATGCCTGTTTGAACAGCTTCAGTTAAACCTGTTTTTCTTTGATAAGAATCAATACGATCTTTATAAGGTTCTTCCTCTGAATGAAATTCAATAGGGTCCATAGAGACCATCTCTTCATCCATAGGATCCCAAGTGCCCGAATCAATCAAAAGTTCGATTCTATCTGAACTACTCATTTTCAAATGATATCCACACTGTTCACAAATATTCATTTTTGACTTAAAAAATTTTTTATAATTTAATCCATAACAATTTTCGCATTGAACCCATAAATGTTTGTATCTTTGATTTATATCGAAATCATTAGACTCTTCTCTTATATTGAGATCGCTGTCATTATTACTAATTTTTATACTCGAATTCCCGCTTTCACTACTTTCAGTATAAATAAAACTATAATTATAATTATAACTGTTACTGTAATAATCGGTATCACCTGAAATAGAACTATTAATACTGACTTCAAAATGAAGATAACTATTAATGCAACTATTAATGTGATTATTCCAACTAGATTGAGTATCATACATGTACATGTAATGATAATAGTAGTTCTTGGACCCACTATTCAAATAACTAGAAAAAAAACTTTCTAGTTCACTCATAAACATAAAAGAACTATCATTGTCAATCTCAAAAATTTGATTTTCAATATCAAAATAGACAGAATAATTGTCACCATTACTATCTCTAACTAAAAAGGTGTCATCAGAGACCAAACTCCAAATATTCCCGATATCAAATAAATAATCAACATTACTGAAAGCATAATTGTCATTATTACTCCAACTAGGAGTGTTTTTCCCCTTATCATTTATAATGGGTTCTTCACTTCCACTGGTATTTCCAATAACATCAGAATTATCCATTGATTTACTTAGCCCACATCTATGTTCTAACTTTTTGTTAAACAACATCGAATTGAACCACCATTTTTCCATAGAGTCTTATCGCCCCCTATTTGACGAGAATACAATAGATGAATAGTCATTCGATGAATAATCATTTTTTTATTATGTATATAGTCTTTTCCTCAATTATAACTATAAAGACAGGGTTCTCTCACGTCATGGACAAATTATCAAGGATAAATCGTTCTTTTTTTATTCCTATAAATAAAGAATTAATTTTCATACAATCTCATATAATTAAATAATACATTTGTATTGCAACATGGAACGAAAAAGACAATATACAGGAGGGGTAGAAGTGGCCCTTCCCTGGCTTGATCTATGGTTTGAAGCTACGCAATATAAAAT